CTGGTAGGCCCACTTAGGTTAGGGGGGCGTTGTCCCTCAGTTCTTACCAACCTCCGGTGTGTAATCGACATGTTGCTAACTTCAACTCGGTTGAATAAGAATCATTGATTCCCTTTGCTGTCCATTTCTTATTCATTCAGGGCGCTCGGCCGGTGCTCCTTTTTCAAACCAGAACAAGTCTGAACATTAGGGAAGATAAGGGAAGACCACCTGAGCGAACCGACCGGGGGGACTTGACTTATTCGAACCGAACGATAGCGGCTTAAAGCTAAGCCTATCACGAGCAGCGTCGCTGCTTGATCGGCGGGGACGGGGAGAAGCATCTCAAAGTATGGGGCAAAAGATCAAGCGCTTTGACTTTGTCTCCCGGGATTCATCACAGGTTGGGTTTGAGAGCCGTGTGATGGGTGACTATCCAGCACGGTTCGGAGAGCACTTTTTGTCTGCGTTGGTGAATGGAAGCCCCTCTATCAAGCAAGAAAGAAGCGGCTATTCCCACGGCGGAGTCACCATTGACTCTATTTATTATTATGCTAAATTAGTGTATCAAGATGTCAATCTGAGATCTTATTTCGGTTCGATACGTCCACCTACGAGACTCACCTTTGGCTTTCGTCTCGGTAGGTGTATTATTATACATTTTCCCAAAAGAACATTCATTCATTTCTTTCTTCCCCGTCGACCACGACGACTGAAACGACGCGAAAAATCCAGACCCAGAAAGAAGAAGGGCCGGTGGGCAGGGAAAAGAGTCGAGTCGATCAGGCTCGACGACCGGGAGAAGCAAAACGAAATTAGGATTTGGCCGAAAAAGAAGCAACGCTATGGATACCATGACCGATCACCATCGATAAAGAAGAATCTTTCTAAATCACTTCGGGTAAGCGGGGCCTTCAAGCATCCGAAATACGCCGGGGTTGTAAATGACATAGCGTTCCTGTCCTTCAGAAAAACGAAATTATTCAAGTTATTTTTCCCCAAGAAGTCCCGCTCCGACGGCCCGACGAGTCATCTATTTAAAAGGACCCTCCCTGCAGTGCGCCCCTCCTTGAATTATTCGGTCATGCAATACTTATTGAATACAAAGAACAAAATTCATTTCGACCCCGTCGTAGTTCTCAATCATTTCGTGGCACCGGGCGTGGCTGAACCATCTACGATGGGGGGAGCGAATGCGCAGGGAAGAAGCTTAGATAAGAGAATACGTTCTCGCATCGCTTTTTTTGTAGAAAGCTCGACCAGCGAGAAAAAGTGTTTGGCCGAAGCCAAAAAGAGGTTGACCCACTTCATTCGCTTGGCGAATGATCTTCGCTTCGCGGGAACAACAAAAACCACCATCTCGCTCTTTCCTTTCTTCGGTGCTACCTTTTTCTTTCCAAGGGATAGAGTTGGGATGTATAATAATCTTTTTTTTGAGGATGCCCGGGAACAACTCCTAGGTCAATTAAGGATCAAATGTTGGAAACTCATGGTTAAGGATAAGGTAATGGAATTGATAGAGAAATTAATAGACCTAGGTAGGATAGGAGAATTGATAAAGGGAATAGAGATGATGATAGAGATCATACTGAGAAAGAGAAGAATTCCGTACGGGTACAACTCTTATTTGAACGAAGTGAAAAAAATGCGATCTTTGTTGTCTAATAGAACAAACACTAATACCTTAATTTTTTCGGTCAAGATCAAATCTGTTTATCAAAGTGCTTCTCCGATTGCTCAAGACATCTCTTTTCAACTGAGAAAGAAAACAAGATCATTTCGTTCCATTTTTCGTAAAATAGTGAAGGATATTCCATTAGTAATGAAAAAAGGGGTGGGGATCCGTATATGTTGTTCAGGTCGATCAAAAGGCGCAGAAATAGCTAGAACTGAATGCGGAAAGTATGGAAAAACATCTCGTAATGTATTTAACCAGAAAATCGATTATGCTTCTGCGGAAGTATCTACTCGTTACGGAATCTCAGGTGTCAAAGTGTGGATTTCATATAGTAAAAAAAAAGGGGGACGTGCTATATCCGAAACGTACGAAATATAGTAAATATCGTAAAGGCAGATGTCGTAGGGCTTGCAAACCAGACGGTACACAACTTGGTTTTGGAAGATATGGCACTAAAAGTTGTAGAGCTGGTCGTCTTTCATATCGAGCCATTGAAGCAGCGCGTCGGGCTATAATCGGACACTTCCATCGTGCTATGAGCGGACAATTCCGAAAAAATGGTAAGATATGGGTAAGAGTTCTCGCGGATATCCCTATTACCGGGAAACCTACAGAAGTAAGAATGGGAAGAGGAAAAGGAAATCCTACGGGTTGGATTGCTCGTGTGTCCACGGGACAAATCCCATTTGAAATGGATGGTGTGAGTTTGTCAAATGCTCGACAAGCCGCTACATTAGCGGCGCATAAACCATGTTCGTCAACCAAGTTTGTTCAGTGGTCGTAACGTAATTGGTTAGTGGGGAAAAACCGGGCCGGGATTCAAAAGAATTAGGCGAAGTGTTTGTTCCTGAACGACGGAAGTGGAAAGACACTAAAGGAGAGGGATATACTCTTTTGTTTGTAATCGCCGAAATTGTACGACGAACCTTTTTGTTCCAGGCGTACTACCCCGATACGTTACGGTTTTTTAGTGCTTTCTGGTACTCAATCCTTGGATTGTATAGGAAAAAAAATGATCACAAGGTGGTGCTTGGGCAGGTCTTCTCTGATTACGTTCGGACGTGACAGGGAAGCCAGGAGGTCCAGGGACATAGCCGACCGATGCATTCTCCATCCAGCACTTAACCGACGAAAGAGAGGGGAACGCAGCCCCCTTAGTGAGTTTCGCCTTAAAACCAAAGCTAAGGAGCTGACAACTGCGAGACTAGGAGAATAGGAAAGACTTGGTATATAATCCGTGCCTTCGTTCCGGCCATAGTCCATTAACAAGCGAGTAGGGGAACCGTTCCTTCCGTTCAGTAAGGGAATACAAGCATTACGGGGAGTTTTATAATAGGAATATGAATATGACTCTTTCCAACTCAAGTCAAGCAAAGCGTAGTGAGGAAGGAGGATTCAAAAGAGAGAGAAGGATAAGGAACTTTCTGTGTCCTATGCCGATAAAATGAGACAAGTGCTGTTTAGCTAAAAAATTGGATTATAAAAATCAAACTTTCTGTCTGATATGCCGGGAAATTAACAAAAGTACTTTTTTTATTACGGCATTATAAAAACCAAACTTGACTTCATAACCTCCAATGGAATGGAATCTTCCTTTTTGGCCCATTATTGTTTTATGCTGCTTCAGATTCGGCTTGAGAAGAAGCCGTAGGGATTCACTCATAACGGAGGGGATTAGCCACCAATTGGTTGCCAACTGAAGGTCGAAGGAATAAGCAAGGCAAGGACTGCTGCCAACTAGTCTGCCCAAAGGCTGTATTTGATTAAAGGTCGCGCCCTAAAGGGAAGTTGGCGCTAGCTTCCTAAACAGGATTTCTGTTCTATGAGGTACAGGCCCGGCCGCACGAAGCAAGAGGAAATAGGTATAGGCTGGATCAATAAAAGAAAGATAACGAAAGTGTACAAGATTCCAATCGGGCTGGCTCAGAAGGAAGGTGGCGGCGAGGAAGGGTATTTCGAATCTCGATCAAATAGCATAGCACGGGACCTGTATTTCGGATGATTCGATCCTATCATGCTTATTCGGTAATGGGTTAACCTCATCACCCTGATCTTCATCATCACTTATGACAGTGATAGAAAGACATCAAGCTTTTATCATCATTTGAGGCGTCGTTAATGGAATGTTCCTTCCTCTTTTCAACTTTCCAATTCAAATAACAAAAAGGGAGATGGAGAGGAGGTCAAGCAGTCAGGCTAATCAGTCTCTTCTTTATTCTTATATGGTAGCCAGTCTTTGATAGAATGGTTGAATAGAGCCTCCTTCCCTTCTGTCTCCCAGTATGTCTTCTAAGAAGATAGTAGTAAGTCAGTTGTAGGTTTACGAATGGCTTCTTTGAGACTGTCTTCTCTTTGCTCGAATACGCTAGAACGTAAGCGCTAGTTAAGTCTAGTCATCAACTAAAGTTTGGGTATAGTCGCGTTAGCGCTTTTCTGATCGCTTTGAAGCTTTAGCTCTCGATTCGCTCGCCATAACAAGCTGAGCGTCATGGTCGAACACACACACCCTTTAAGGCACGGTTAGCCAATCACCTGACATTGGGTCAAGAGACAAGACTTTATTAGAAAGAGGACAGTCACAGACTCGCATTTAAGTCAGAGTCTCAGCGAACAAACACTCACTTAATCGAAAGCTAAATAATAAAAGGAATGGTAACGAAGATCGAAATCCTTCCTTCCGGCAAGGTCGGACTAAACAGTTTGTAAGGCAGAAAGATCAGACTCAGTTCGAGATTCCTTACGAATTAGGGTAAATCAAGGTTTAAAAGAAACCTTGCCTTTTAATTTAGCTCTTTTCCCTTCTATTCATCGATCGATAAATCATTCTGTTTAATACTTCCTTATCGAAATAGCTAAATTTCACAAGAAGACAGAATTTATATATATTTATATACACAAAAAGATGTACGAAATATGGCCCTCCCTATTTTGACTCTTTTCAGGGCGTATATATAGAATAACCTAAATCAAAGGAGACAAGCCCAACCAGTCTGTCATGTCTGCAAAAATGATAGAATGACTCGGGTCACCACACCAAGGCCCCGCTTGAAAGAGAATTACTTTCCCAATGGCTAGAAATGGGGCTGGAAAAGGGTAGAATTTCCTTGCTTTCCATCGAGATTGCCGGGTTAAGGGCTTTGCCTTTTCCGGGTATCATAACAGCGTATTCTATCAAAGAGCATATTCTATATAATTTGTTCCTGCGTCAGTAATATTCGTGCTCGCATTGCCCGTTGGCATCTTCGGGTGCCTACTTCCAGCAGATCTGTGGGCATTAAAAGTCGAGTTTCGTGGCTTCGTTCTTCCAGTTCTGCAAGCTTTCTTGATATCCCTTCGTTAGCCTTTTTTAATTCAGCTACCAGTGAATCCTGTTGTTTGAGGAACTCTGCATCTTTGGCTTGTAAGTACCGAATTTCAACTGCTAGCTGCTCTCTTTCTTCTTCAATCTTTGAGAACCGAGCTTCCAGGGAATTGAGCTGTTCATGCTCCTGATCTAAGGCAACTGATTCAACAACAGCTATCACATCACAGCTACCTCCTCTAACTAATCCACTTCTACATGAACTATGAACCATCTGCTCCTATTCCGCTTCTATACTATAGAAGATAATATCTCTTTATTCTTCAATCGATTCCTATTCTTTTTCACCCCCGGAAGTGCCTGAACTGCCTTTAGAGAAGACTCCACCAGAACAGGAAAGTCAGAAGTCGATGGTTAAGGTTCCTGTCCCACTTCCCTGGCTAGCTTTAGTAGCTTGTGTACTAGCCTCTTCTATACCAGCTGATTCAATAGCAACTGTCAGCCCTTTCTCTTTTATTACTTACGCAATTTCGAAAAAGAGTCTAGTCAGCTCGTCTCTGCCTTGAGGCCAATAACCAGTGACTCTTTTGTTAACCACATGTAGAATATCTTGTGTAGTCGGGTAGGCTAACTAGAATCTATCTTTCCTTTAGTGTGTAACCGATTTATATATGTTAAGCTCCCCTTTTTTTCTCTCCTTTGCTTTTGCCCCTCTTTAAAGTAAAGCTGCTTCTTAGAGTTGGCTTTTGCAATTGCAATCTGTCTCTGGCTCCTCGCTTTGAACTCAAATAAGACCTTCTTTTGGTCGAGTGACTTCAAACCTCTCCCAGCAAGAAAACGGATGCGCGAAAGCCTATCTATACTATAGTAGGGGGCTTTCGCTAACGCGCGCCCCTATCTCGTCAGCCGTTGCTTGTTTAAGAAACCGGTTTTTTTCGGCACTCGGTTCCTTCGTCTTAAGTAAAGTTCAGTTTACTTTTTCGATTCGGAACTCTTAGTCGGTGAGATCGATTTTTTGTTCGAGGTTCCAGAAAAAAGAGAGGAAGCACCGCCCAATGGTGCTTTTACGAAAGTACGGTCACCGGTGGCTAATACCTTCTCGACACTATCGAACCTGAAATCCACTCTCAATCGCTCTTTTTAGTGGGGAGGAATTGTTTTTTTTCCTGGGGCGGGACCATGCCTTGGATTTCAATCCGAGATCATCCCTTGGGGTTAGTTCATTCTCTTGGTTAGTTGATCTCTTGCTTAGTTTATTCCAATTACTGCCCCTCTTTTGCTTGATGAAAGACATCCTGGCAAAGGCTGTGTATATTAAAAAAGGGGACTTTCATGGGTCCGATGGCTCTTTGACTGGTGTGCCTGAAAATGTGATGGATAAATGGGCTTTTGAAACTCGATTTGTCGCAACAAAACAAGAGGTATTGTCTCCGCCTTTTCAAGTAGGGATCATCTCTCAAGTGTTATGATCCTCCATTGCTGCTCGGTAGTGGCCTAAGGCTCAATGATTGATCTTCTGCGCTAAGGCTAGCATCTCATCCCATCTTGAATCTTATTGCTTTGAGCTCTCTTCGGAAAAGTGTAAAAGTGTAACCTGCTGCTCCTTGATTTCACATAAACAACTGAGTGCCTTCTGCTCCTTTTGGTCTTCTCTTTCTGTGTCTATTGATCTCCTGCCCACTCACATTCTCTTTATCGAATCCTTCTAGGCAGATATGACTACTCCTGCTTGCTCTTGGCCTTGGCTGCTTAGAGACATCCCTTTAGTTCGTCTTAGAGAATGGAATTTTGAATTAGATTTTCGTCTTATTGTAGGTCGGTCATCTGTTCAATCTGGAATTCCTTCTCTTGTTTGGTTTCTGGTACCGGTTTCAGTTCCTTTGTTCAAATCAATATCTATGTCAGGCTTCCCTCCCCGGTTGTCCTGTCCTGTTCAATCCGTTGTTCTTCTGTCTGAGGCAAAGGCGAATCCCTTATACTGTATACGGTCGAGCTGGCTTGGCTGGTACATCAAGCATATCGGCATATTGCTTGTTCGGTGTGGTACACATATCTGTCAATGTCAATCAAGTAATAGAATTCATTCCCACTGTCTGAGGAAAACGTGAAGAATTTTTTATGAGCTTGTAAGGCTCGTCGTTGAAGTCCCCGAATAAAGGGGAAAGGGCTATAAGTAGGCCGTTTGCTATTGCTATAAGGGCTGCTCGCCTTTAGAGCTTCGCTTTATTCAAGCGTTTTCGCACAATGAAGTGCATCCGGTGTCCGCGAGGCGAATGACCGGTTGTGAGATGGCGGACTCAGTCCGGGTCTTACCCATCTCTATATTTGGTTATTTAACCTCACTCTGATGACACTCAGAGTCCTTTTCTTGGTTAGAAGAGGTGCCTCCCCTCGGCTGTTTCTACAGCCGTTTAGGCGAGTCTTGGTCGTTTTCAAGGTAGAAGTTTCTTATAGATATCCACCTCCCTAAGCTTTACTAGTAGGGGATCGGACGGTGACGCGGAAGCCAGTCCAGCGGTAAGCTAATACCACTGGTTTGGAATTGGCTGTCGCGCCAGGGCGTACCGGCTAGGAAGCACATTAGGAAACTAATATGAATCCTAGCCGATATCCATTTGATAAACTTCTATCCTTGAGACCGGCACAAGATTTTGGAAAATCTTGCACTACGTCTATCAATCTATAAGAAGATTATACTAGTGGTAGCTGATGGTCTAACCAAGGAACTATGTATTGGAGCTTACCTCGTCGCCAAGCAGGTAATTTATCTAAGGTCCCCTGTTTACCGCACTTTATTTAAAGCAGGCCTCGGTCTGTTTACAACAAGCGTATGCAGGTGTGAAACAGCCTCATAGCCTATTACCTGTGCCGGTATCTCTTTTGAGGGCAGGATATCCGAAGAAAATTTCCTGCATTTCACCGTAGAATGATGATGGTGAAAGACGATAAGGCTGATATGCTAGTACGCATTTATTTATCATATTTGAGTTTATGTAGGGGGCTATCCGCCTTGCAAAGAAGGTTGATATATATTGCGATTCCGTTCTATCATATCGCCAATATATATTCCTGACAGAGCATATCGGAGAATATCTGATAGAATGCTGTCAGCGAAGGACTTACTTCTGAGGTACTGTCCTGGTATGCTAACCACTCCCTTGTGTCAAGGGTTAAAGTGGGAACCCACCTGGAAAGCCCTTCCTTCAGATCGATCCTCTTCGAAAAGAGGTGTAAGGGGAATATTTTTGAACCTTCACCATGAACTATTTTGGTTTATCACCTATAGCCAATATGCTAATTTTAACACAATGGCATATGGGGATATCTATGGGTTTGGATATCCATTATGGTCCAATTTCAATATAATATTAGGACTTTCGGGTTTCTTTGCTACCAAAATTTATCTGTTGTTGCAGCTCACAAACTCTCCCCACGGTCAACTGCATGTGTCTTCTTAGGATTTTAAGATCACTAGAAAGGATATCGATGCTACTCGAAGGCAACAAGCAAAGTTATTCTCTCAAGGCATTTACTTTTCATGAGAATCACTTTCCCTTCGTGGTTGGTGGATCCAACCACTTTGTCGCCGGGTGGTCCGCTGTCCGGTCACTCGGAGTTCAAATTCGATCCATTAGGTTCTTCGATTTTAAAAGAAACTCACTCAAGAAAACATCTTTGATTACGATTAAAAGACAGTGGAACTGGACTACTATACAACAATGAAAAACAAAAAAAAGGAATTACAGAACCAAGTAACATTGCAAAGGCATAATGATTACCTATTACGACTGGGTTTAAAAAGATTGTAAAATTCCTTTTTTTGGGGTATTCATTAATTGAGAGAGAGTAAAGGACAGATTATTTACCGCATTCCCGCAATGCAGCCTTTCAGTTAAGACTGGAAGACTGTATTCAGTCAGTCGATCGCGGTGAAGGATTGCGTTACGCAGCAGAGACTCTCGGTACTCATCCCAAAAGGCCGATCTGTCAGGGTTAAGTTTGGCCATCTCAGAAAGAATTGTGTTTTTTAAAAAAACAAGGGCTTGAGCCTTTATACGGCTTGGCTTCGCTATCGCTCCTATGTAGTGGTCGGCCTTAAAAGTACCATTCATGATCGAATACAACCTAGGAAGAGTTGTACGCCTACATAACCTACCCCCTCTCCTAGACGGAGGGAAGAAGGTATCAGATCTATGTAGTTCTCGACCCCTTTTGTTAAACCAGTTCCTGTACGTAGAATCAATTCCATTCTGTAAAGTAGTCTGGGGGATGGGGCCCTCCTCACCTCTCCCCATCCCCTTTATCACAGAAGCCACCAAACCATAGGTACAGGTGACTCGCCATGACAAGGGCCAGCGATCTGACTACGCATCGCTTCTTTTTAGATTAGAAAAAAGGAAAGACTACTTCACGGAATAACACTCATAGAAATGGAGCTCGTAATGGTACCTCGCAATTCAAAGAGGAAGTCTTTACAAACAATGCCAGAGCAGCGAAATCCAGAATGAGCCCACCAAAAAAAAATATAGAAGGCCCTTATTACGTATCTATCCGCCCCCCTATAGTGTATCGATTATTTGGAGGATAGATACGTAATAAGGGCTTTCTACGCCAAATTGAACAAGATTCGTATATATGGAAGATAAGAATTCCAGATTTCTTTCCGAGACTAATGCGTCTAGCACATGTTCTGTTTCATAACCGGGTGGTAACTGTACATTATTTTGTTCCAATAAGGGTGGTAAGACACGGGAACAGAGTTCTTCCCTAATGGTGTCTCCCACCGATTCTCTAACTTTTTCTCGGAAGTTTTCGGTAGTTAAATTTTGAAGTCGTGCAACTCGCCAGCTGGCGAGTATGACAAGACAACAGGGTAAAGCCAAATGCGGTAGGAGACTAAGAAGGTAGTTTAAGGCTTGATCGGACATATTGTTTATATTTGGATGGAATGTCAGAGAAATTCAAATGTTATAACTACAGTAGATCAGGAATAATAAATACAAATTAGAAAGAGTTCTGAATCAAGGCAAGAACTTCCTGACCAGGTAATCAAGTCCCCCCGCCTCAGAAGTAGCTGTGGAAGAAGATCCTTTAGTAGCTAGAGGAAGTAGCAGGTCTCCAGTCAATATAAGGTAACTCGGGATGCAAGCAACAAATATGGCTTAGGCGCTTCCTGCCTCGGATCATCCAACTTCTGTATCTGGCTCCCTGGGGACATACTGAGGCAATGCCCTAGGAAGATGAGATTCTCCTTCGTTGTAAATGCCCTTTGAATCGCTTCTATTCCCAAGTCAATTCACTCTCCTCGATAAGACAAATAATTAGATCCTATTCTCGAGCTTCTGACCTTGTGGTGAATGAAATAGAGGAATTCAATCCAATACTGAATAGACTGATTACGGGTCAACTTTCAATGAATTCAATCCGATCAGATTTCCCCTCTTTTCTCTTTTAACCATAAGTCAAACTGAGGATAAGGTTGCGCAGCTGTTGAAGTTTCATATCTTTCCTTTGCTCACCTCACTCGCTTATTGGACAGTCAATACTGACGGCTTGAAGTGATAGTTAGAGGTACTTTTCTCAACTACAAGCCCTACATTCAGAGAAGTTAATAAAGATATGATATGGATTCTTTCCCCTACATCTTTCTACTTCTTCTTTGAATACTGACATGACTCAATCTCACAAATGGAAAGTCTCAATCTTAGTAGCCTACGGAATTTCCTCTAGGTGCTAAAGGAGAATCTTCATTGATAGTCCCCTGATCAGTGAATAGACGGGCAAAGCTCAATTGCAACTTCATCAAATAATAGAGCTGTGTGTAAGCCTTTAGACTTGCTGGGATTCCAAAGACTGAGTCTGACTTTGATTCTCAAGTACTAGCTTTTGCCCTAAGAGAAAAGACTATCAATCTTAAACTTCTGGCTTCCTCTTCTCTTAGGCTTCAGTCCCCTGTAACTGCTAAGTCTAATTCCATACTTGACTAACTTTCTACATCCGGGCTTGAAGAGATAGAAAATCTAATCCGATCGAGCTTGTATTAGAGGAAGCTTGCAGCTCAATCTCCTTAGGTGGGGAAGCTTCTATCAACAAAAGAGAAAGAAGACCATAAATGAAAACACACTACTTTGCGTCTACAGACACTTATTTAATTTAAACCCTAACTTTTTAAAATAAAAAACTAAAAGAGTCAGAGTCGCCGGTTTTCTTGGCAGGTTATCCTCACGATAAGTTCCCGCTGCTCCTGCTGTAGTTTCCGCTGTTCCTTCCGGAAGCCGGAGAGTTCCTCTTCAAGTTGCTGGATTTTTTTTCTGTCTTTTTCAATTTTTTCTTGAACATGGTTGAAAGAAAGACCCCTCTGGCAATAATCTAACAAAAGTTGAGTAGTTTTTTCTAAATAAAATTGAGTAGTTTTAAGGGCAGATTCTAACCCTTGTATTTCAAGGTCAATAAGAAAAAGTTGATGGTCAATTTCAAAAAGTCGACCGGAATCGGAATTTTGGATTGCAAGAGGGAGGGCCATAGCTTTTCGATAGAAACAGGTAGAAAACTTATGTTTTTTTTGTTTTTGTAAGAGCACAAAAGCTTATCAAATCAAGCCTCTATTTATACAGAGTGGTGGTAGAGGAATCTCGCCATGTGTCACGAATTGAATGGAAAGTCTAATTCCGACTAGCTGGCCACCCCACTTTCCGGCGGTTGAATACTTTCATTCCTATTTAGTGAAAGAAAGTGGCTGCCCCTCAGGATCTTTCTCTGCAAGAAAGAAATCCCTGCTCTGGCTGTGTGCCTGTGTGAATAGACCGAACGTCTCACCAGCTTCAGCGAGTTTTTCTACTTAAAGTATTCAGCTAAAGCAAAGAAAAAAAGAACATATTCGTGCCGATTTTGGGCTCTGCTGGAAGATATTGCTGAGCACCAAAGCAAAGTACACACGTGATTCTGCTTTGGCAGAAGTGCAATATAGTGATCTTATGAGTTTAACTGGTAATTGAATTGTTTCACAAGTAGGTTTTGGTAATAGAAGAAGAAGATTACGACTTTTTCTAGTCTTTGTGAGGGATTTTCGATCTTAACCAAGTGATGGAATCATTTTCAGTTCGATGTAGTAGGAAATATATTGTAAGTGTGCATGAAGGACTGGTCACAGAAAAGCAGTTAAGTTGAAATCTTAATCTTAGAATGGAAAGAATTTCTTTTTCAGTCTACCATTCTGACTAATCCAAGTCATAGGTTCGAACCCTAATTCCCGTTTAGGGCTGGAACTGATTAGAATCCTCAGCCTAATTAACCCAGGTGTTATTAGGAAAGAAGATGGACAGAGTCACTATCAAAGTGAGTGCTACTGGTTCGAATCCAGTTCGCAGAGTTCATTGGTGTTATCTATTTTTTTATTAATGAGCTGAGTTGAACCTATTTTCACCAGCCGATTGGAAAGTAAGTTAGCTCTTGGGGCAATCGACCAAGATTGACCTGCTATTTTCTACCTGTACTGAGAAGAGAGGGAAGACTAAGCCCTCAAGGAGTAGCAACTAGAAAAGTATTCTAAAGATATAATGTTATAAAGGAGCATTTCTTCTATTATTTTCCTTTTATAAACTGAACTTAGTTAGAGTGTGATTTGAAGGATGATATTGGTCTTAATTGGTCTGATTAGAAGGAAAGATGACCAAGACTAGACCACTTCGATAGGAATCAGAAGAAGTAAGGTACTTTTTAAGTAAAACCCTGTACATTCTAGCAGAAACTTTCCGATTACTTAATCATCATTGTAGAATCAGTGGAGAAGGAAGGACGCTTTCAGAGGCTCTATCGATATTCATAAGCAATTCTATGGTTTTCTGTCAAAGGATCTAGGGTACAAAACATGTTAATGTACAAGTACTTCCACTTATTCCTCAAGTCAAAGCTGAACTTTTCTTTCTAGAGGTCCTGAGGGTATTACTGTGTTCTTCCGCAGCTTGTTCCCTTTCCCTTGCTTTGTTACGTGTAGTCCCCTTGGGGGCATTATTCATTGTGAGACCTCTTAAAATTAACATTTTTACAATTCGTTTTTATGTTCGGTACGTCTTTAGCCGTGCTCTAACATAGAATTGTTATGGCCTAAGGCCATCTGGTATTCAACATACTTTTCGCTGACTTTTTATACTCCTTTTGGCGACCCACTCCTGTTTTAGGTGAACCAGTCGTCTTTTCGTATCGTACAGGAACTCCCTGAGTAAGGGGCTTTCTTTCGTCAAAGTAAAAGAAAGCGGAAAAACAAGTGTATTCAAATGAGGCTGCCTTCCAGAAGCGCAGGTGCTTGAGTTCAAGGCAGACAGGTAAGGGTAGGTAGTAAAGGCAAGCGCATAGTTCAGTGATCTACGGCCGAAAGAGAGAACTCTCCTCGTTCCGAGTCGCCATGAGGCATAAGAGCAAAACATTCCCCTAGAAGGGAGCTTCGATAGGTATCCTTTTACGCTATTTGCTTCGATGCTTTACTACTCTTGAATGTCGGAAATCGGATTCTATTTTTTCTTCTTTCTTGTCTGAGACTGATGCCAGCTTAGAAAGAAAGTGAGGCACTATTCGCTAATCAGGAAAGAGGCTTAAGTAGATTTATCCACTTTTAAGGCTAAGGCTATCATGCCTGTTTAATGAAAACCTGGCTGGCTCTGGCTACCTTGCGGAGCACACAAATATACCCGAATCACATTGTAACAAACTTTGTACAACCAGCTTACGTAGAAAATATTCGATATTCGATGCCAATAGAGTCGTGACATCCATGTACGGAGTCGTCAAATGAGCCACCTTAAGAAAGCCCAAGCTTATACGCATTGGCCCACAGGGTGCCCCAAGAGGGCCCGAATGAAAGACCCAAGCCTACATGAACCATCAAAGAAAGTCCTACCACACTAGATAGCTTAGAAATTTCCCATAGGTCAGCCCTGTCTTATGTGACTGCGTGTGCTTGTTGGATTGCTTGGGGTTCTATGTTGGGCCCACTCTTTGTCACCCTAGGAAAATGGACTTATATATAGGCTGTGTTTCTGGGCCCTATGATGGACCTTTATATAGAATAGGAGAGGGCTTTGAATTCTTTCCGGAGGCTCTTTTAACAGTTAGAGAATTTATTACTTAATCTTTTCAGCATACTACTATGGCTTTTCGTACACTTAGAACTCAAAGATTAGGAAAGAACTCCAAGCAGCTTAGTGACTTACTTTCCAAATTTGTCCGAAGGTTTTTCTTTCACACAGAAAGCCAAGTCAACTTCTCTCAACTGCAAGCGCGACCACTCAAAAACCCGATGATTGTTTGAGTTCGTGCTTCGTTATACGAAGGGGAAACCCCCGGCTGAGTAAACAAGACTTGTGACAACAGAAGGGCTTTAGGACTGACTTTTGCTAAAGTCAGGATTGAGCTCGACCAACGGGAGTAGGCAAGTGTGCTTATTATTATTATATAATAATACCAAAAATATGAAAAAGAACTAAGGCACTTGCTTCGGCGAAACCTTTCTTCGTCGTTACGGAGTTTTTCTGCTCTAATCTCCGAAATCGAAGGTCAGCTGACTGAGGAGTTAGTATTGATTCATGCAAAGATGCTCCTCTGAAGCTGAAGTAAGGGATTGTCCACCTCACCGCCCCGAAGAGCAGTGGCTTTGTTGTTTTGCACGCCTACAGAGAGATACTCCAAAACAAAAGTACCGACGCTCAATCGAAAGAAAGAGCAATCCACTTTATGCTTGACTCATGCCCCAGGAATCCCTAGACACAGGGGTACGAGCTAATCTTTTACTAGAGGGAAAGCAGGGGAAAAGCATAGAGCGTGCGGACTCAGCTCTCGACCTCCTCCCACCCGCGAAGCTGAGGCGGGAGAAAAAGCGCAACTCCCCGGTGTCATAGGTTACTTTTTTTCCCCCCGTGACGCTCCCAAACCGATCGCTATCGTTTTTTTGCTTTCTTGTTGTCTTGAATTGTTATAGAACGGCTTTATATATATAAGGTATAGTTGGTAGGATGAAGTGGGATGAAGCCTTAGTGGATATAGCAAGTGTGCCGGGGATGCGGCTCGGGCGTAGTAGGTCTGGACGCCTAGCATGAAACAGCCTTCTCTGGTAGCGGCACTATACCTTAGTATAGTCTCTCTCTAGCTTCCAGTCTATATAAAACGTAGTTAGCAGAGGTAAGTCTGTCTGGCGTTCCCTCGCGTAAAGGGCAACTTTGACATCGGCTCTCTCTCATTAGGTAACTGTTATACGAACCTTTCTTTACCCTTCTTCTCATTAGATCTCCTCTTTCTCAGAGGAAATTCGAATATTCTTTTCTGATTGATTCATTGAATCAAAGTAGGAACGTAGTAGCTTTAGCGAAGCTTTTGGGTAGGATTCCACTCTTATTCAAGAGATGGAAGCCCCAAAAAAAGGAAATTGGATTGGTCCAGCTACCCCTCTGACCTTCGCCTAGGGGCAAGCTAAAGGGTAAGGTCAACTCTTTCTTTGCTTCATCTGAGATTACAGCCCTAATAAGGCCTAGGGGCTTCTATTCAAAGCATCGGTAGCGATCCTCTTGTCCTTATCCAGAATAAGGCTACATCAAATGGCTTAGAGAAAGGTCCCTTTTTCTCGTTGGGAGTCTCCTTCTCGGCTTCAGAAGGACCGAAGGTTGGACTACGTTCAGGGATTTGGATTACTATTTTGTTCTAAGCCGCTAAAGGAAGAAGGATCTCTATCTCTGATCCAGTGGATGCTTGAAAGTGAGGTCAGCCGATCCGGTTCGAGCCGAGCGCTTTCCTTTTAGCCGTGTAACTTGGTCTATTGGTCTAGTGCTCTTCGGTGAAATGTCCTTTGTTGTCCCGGAGTTCATCCATTATAGTTGTCCCGTCGTTAAAGGTCGAGGGCAGAACCTTGGGTTAGAGCTCGAGGTCCAATGAATGAAGGGCACCGATGCCACCAATCCCCTTTCATCTTGGGGGCGACTCTATGCCTTCCCGGCTTGCTATCTTGGCCCGGACAATCTCTCTTTACTTGGCTCAGTCTCTTCGAACCTCTACCTAGAGCATCTTCGAATCTTGTTGAATTGGTCTACCCCATTACCTTCTTGTTTAGTTAGAACCGGAATCCCTAAACTACTGATTCAGATTCTGTTATGAAACCGGAGCCTTCTGAAGGAAGAGTCCATGTCCCTTTAGCCGGTGGAGCTGGTTCTAACCTCTTCTTTCGCTTACTGCTTTAGGAATGATTAGTCCACTACTAGAGAAAGAGCCCCTTTCTTTTCTTTGGCGCCTAGTCTTCAAGTTCTTCTTGAATGTCAATTGTAACTAACTTACTCCAATGCCACCTCGTTCCTATCTTCTTTTGACAATACCGGAACATCCTCTGCGCCGTGCCCTGGATATGCCATTTCCGCCTAACCCGAATCTCTTGACTGAGCTGCATTCTTTCCTAACTTTTGACTTTCTTGTGATGAAAGAATTTCCGAGCGAGGTATGCCCTTCTATCCCGGTGCGGTAGTCGATCTAAGTGCCAAACTTTCTGAATCTAGCTGAGAGCTTTACCCGACTATAAAAGAAAGGCTGCAGCAGAAGCATCTCCGAACCGCTCACTTTGACTCGAGTGACTTTCGTTCCTATCCGTCTTTGTCGAGTACCTTCCCCCTTTTGGTTTACTCGATCCGGGTATGCCCTCATCTCCGTCTTAGTCAGTCAAGCTAATCCCCCAAGCCCAAGAAAGAGTCCTTCCCAGCTACTCTGGTTCAGTCTTTCCTCTCCTTGGCGTCGAGTAAGTACCGGAATCACTCCTATTAAAGAAGTAGGTTTCTGAACTCCCTAACTTCGAAGTCAAGTCAATCTCTAACCCTACCCGATTCGATTCTTTCTTTCCCGGATGGGACTCTAGTAGAGAATAGATAGCCCAATTCCACTACATCTGCTCTAGGCGGAGATGTTCGAAGTTCCTAATTGACTGGGCTACTTAGGCAGACACCCCTCACTACCTATCGACTCGGGCTTTTCTAAGGTGCTAAATGCATTGTTGCAGTCGATGCTCTTTCGTTCAAAGATCCTATCTTCTCTTCTTACTAGGTGAGACCTGGTTGTTCGAGGAAATCCTTGTCGCTACTCTAAGTAGTTTCCCGAGTCTTTTGATTTCCTAACCAAGGATAGGCAACTCCGGATCTGAGATTGTACTAGACTGAGCTGCCAGAGTTGTTGCACTGGGGTCTCTATTGCTTTCTTGTGAAAGGATCTGCTTCCTTGTGCTCTGATTGCATTCTCCCAGATAACTAGGGGGGATTAGATTGTCGCCTCTCCGGGTTGGTTAGAACAAGAAAAGAAAAAGACCAAGACTAATGTGAACCCAACAGGAGCTCGAAACCGCCGATAAGGGCTTCACAACGAGTCCATCGAAACGAAGCTAATTAGATTGACGTAGTAGCACTGATTGCCACTGATGCCTTCTTAGCCGTGTCGTGAAAGTCCTTTGCTCCAGTGCTCAAGGAAAAGGGATCTTTGACCCCGAGGGTGTAGAGTTCTTTTCACTCGTATTTGCTAGTGGTGAATCATATCTATCTTTATGGTCGTTAGCCCCTACATTTTCATCGTTTGCTATAGCCCTCTCTATCTTTGTTGGCGTAACCGCCCCTTGATTGGGCGTATGTCAATGCCCGGTAGTATGAGCTACTTCCTCTGTGAATGATCACTAGCATTACCTATTGAAGACTGTCTTTTCCCCTCTTTCACGCCGACTTCCCCTAAGACCTCTTTTCACTCGGCAGTCTGTCAGAGTTAGCGCTTCGGCTCTTCTTTCTTTCTCTTTTCTTTCTATATGAGATGACTCCCCCGGTGAAAGGGGATTGAGAGCCTTTCTTTCTAAATGACTTTTCGCTCTTTTACTAGGAGAATCCAAAAGCCTTTGTAAAGTCTGTTGGAGATGCAAATGAAGCCTTGACTCTAGCTGCTCTTGGTGGTTGAGTAAGTGCATTGAGCTTAGGCCTACCCCTACTCTCAAGGTAGGGTAGTTCAGAAACCCGAGGATCACTCTCTCCAGAGCCGGGAGTGCAGCCAATTCACAAAACCGATGAAACAAGTCTGGAGCAGCTCAGTCCAGCTAGCTTCTTTGCCAATTAGCTACGTTCGTTCCACTCCCCCTTCAGTCAAAGAGGCTGGTCACGAAATGTCTTTGTCTTCTGCCTGCGAGTCCGAGCACTCAACTTAGCTAGGCATCAAACTGCTTTCTATGCATTTCAGATAGCTGCTTTGAGAGGAAATCTTTAGATTCGTGCTTCTGAGTCAAGGACTTCTTTACAGAGAGAGATCCCTTCTCAAAGGACAAGAAGCTCTAGTTCAATTCAGTGTGCCCTGTCAGGGAGTGAGTTAAGGTAGTCGGTCAGTGAGCGGATTTTTTTTGCCGCCTCGATGGCTGCTCTTCTCTTGCTTTCTTTCTTCGTTGTTATTCCCTCGGGAAGAAAATGGTTCTTAAGCTAAATGAAAATCTCGTAGTGTAGTTACAGTCAACACAGTAGCTGTAACGTGAACAGCACTTTGTCCTCTATTTATATCTAAATAGGCGGCAACTTCGCTGAATGATAAAGCCTTTTTCCTTTCTTTGGTCAACAACCATTGGTAAAGAAGAGGATCAGACCAAGTGGATCAAAAATAGCGTATAGAAAGGATTATGGTCTATCTAGTACAGTACGATCGATCAAGCCATTCGAGAAAGTCTCTTCGCTAGGCTAGGTCTTTCTCAAATTCTATTAGAGCGGGTCTTTCCGATGAATGCTTTTCCTTTTGCCTTTTTTTGTGCATCCCATTTCTTTCTTGGTTGGACCAACCCAACCGGCGATTTACAATCAGTCTTCCGAGAGCAAGCAATAAAAAGAAAGTCTCTCCTTTTGGGAGCAGAGCAGTCAAATAATGAATCAATATGACACGCATCTTTTTATTTGATGAAAGCAGTCTGAATTCTTCCAGTGATACATCTTTGACTCCAAGTCAATCCACGACGACTATTAGCAATTATAGTCTGCAATCGTCCGGTACTCAGGGTTCTGCTGCTGGTATTTATGAGGATCATCCGGGTCTTAACCCGGACAGTGAGCGTGTAGTCGAGCTGCAACGGGAGATCAGAGAGAGGTTTGAACAAGTGGTTCAAAACGCGGGCGATCAACATCTTTTTCCAGATGGTGAGAGCGATTATACCGCGGCCGCTGAATTTTTACATGGGGAAACGGATAATACCGACTTTATGCAGTCTATTGTGGATGATTTAATTGTAAATGGCGCACAGGGAGATACCTATAGGGAAGCCATTCAAATGTGGGTAGATAGGGTGTCTGCCCACAGCCCCCTTGATCAATTTGCCATTCACCCATTGATTCCTATGAATATAGGAAACTTTGATTTCTCATTCACAAATCCATCTTTGTTTATGCTGCTAACTCTCAGTTTGGTCTTACTTCTGGTTCATTTTGTTACTAAAAAGGGAGGAGGAAAGTCAGTACCAAATGCTTGGCAATCCTTGGTAGAGCTTATTTATGATTTCGTGCTGAACCTGGTAAACGAACAAATAGGTGGTCTTTCCGGAAATGTTAAACAAAAGTTTTTCCCTTGCATCTCGGTCACTTTTACTTTTTCGTTATTTTGTAATCCCCAGGGTATGATACCTTATAGCTTCACAGTTACAAGTCATTTTCTCATTACTTTGGGTCTCTCATTTTCAATTTTTATTGGCATTACTATAGTGGGATTTCAAAGAAATGGGCTTCATTTTTTAAGCTTCTCATTACCCGCAGGAGTCCCACTGCCGTTAGCACCTTTTTTAGTACTCCTTGAGCTAATCCCTCATTGTTTTCGCGCATTAAGCTCAGGAATACGTTTATTTGCTAATATGATGGCTGGTCATAGTTCAGTAAAGATTTTAAGTGGGTCCGCTTGGACTATGCTATGTATGAATGATCTTTTCTATTTCATAGGAGATCTTGGTCCTTTATTTATAGTTCTTGCATTAACCGGTCTGGAATTAGGTGTAGCTATATCACAAGCTCATGTTTCTACGATCTCAATCTGTATTTACTTGAATGATGCTACAAATCTCCATCAAACTTGTTATTTATTTATAATTGAACAAAAGCGAGGAGCGAAGTTAGAGGAACTCGGGACTGAGCTCCCAGATGCAGGTAAACTAGCTAAAGGATAGGTTGTTTAAGAGATCTCCGTACAGCACTGAATGCTTTGTAAGAATCTCTATCTTATAGATACTTGCTTAATCGCTCGTTTGCTTCCAAAGATAGCTTGGCACCCGGAGATATAGGCGTAGCGCAGGATGGACAAAATACGAATTCTTGAGTATACTTTGTTTGGGTTAGACGAAGTCCAGAGGTGGAGCGAGATACCTCCATGCCAAGAAAGTAATGCAGCGGATGAAAGAGAGAAATTGGTTGCTAGTCTTGTGGGAATAGCCCCGTCACTTGCCTGAAAGCAGGAAAGAGCCAATTGCAATTCAAGGAAACCAATTGGACCGAACGGAAGATCGACATGAGAAGCCGATGTTCTTTGTACAGAATCCCATGCAGATTTTGAAACTGTTTAGGCATTGGCATGAGCAAGAAAGCATAAAAGAGGAGACGAAATAACCGGGATTAGCGTCGCCCCTTTGCCCCTTATTGTTTGTTTGCAAGGCAAGTAACTGAACTGCCTTAATCGTAGAACAACAAGAGGCATGAAAAATTGCATCGAATAGAAGAATAGGAGCGGGGGGAAGCATGGAAGAAAGAAGCATCCAACATCATCGTTGAAGAGGAAAGATGCCATAGAATAGTACCGGAGGCCTAGTAGTTGGAATATGCCTTTTTTTTTTGAAAGAAAGCATCAGAAATTCGATGCGATAGACCTATATTTAACAAGATGTAAAGTTCATTCTTTACATGGGATGTTAAAGAGTTAGGAGCTCGAAAGCAGTTAGGGAGTTAGAATGCCCCCTTTCCAATCGGCTGACCCGCTTGAAGATTAGGAATCGATCTCTATTAAATTCAGGATCGAATACATCTTTGGCTTATGAGTTATGCGTTGAGGCTTTCCGGAGTCTCTTTAAGCAACTTGGCACTTTCGGCTAGTGCATAATCATGCCTATGGGGAGCAGTGGTCACAAGCTTGCCTGTGGCCCCCAGAAGGTGGCTAAGGTCTATGAGCATATCTTGTCTAAGTTGGGAGTTGATATTCGTTTTCAAAAATCCTTAGTTTCGACAAGAGGCTCTGCCGAGTTTGCCAAGAGGTTTCACCTGGGATTGAGGGTTACCAGGCTATCTCGATTAGCATCGAGTCTGGAGTGAATTGTGCTTAGGTCGCGACAGACCTCTCATCTCTCAAGCTCTACTTCCGTGGAGAAATGCGACCGCGGGAGCTTTCATTATTCCTATTCCAGGATAATCTATTTGAAAGGGAAGGGATTTTCGGTAGGCATCGAAGATTCTTTTAGGCACCAGTCGTGAACCGAAGCTGGAGGACCGATCGGACTGAACCGACTTGGGTCTCATGTGCTTTGAAATTGACATGCTTTCTCAACGTGTGAATAGGATCGAAAAAGTCCAACTATCTTCAGGCGAATGGTCAACGGATCATGACAGAAAAAAAAAGAAGAAATTTCTTCTTTCTTCAAATCTCTATTTTGCAGCATTTAAGATATTAGCCTTTACTTCCACCATATCGACAATTTATCCCGTGCAACCTCGTCCGAAAGAACCCGTTCTACCTTTTCATTTAGCCCCGCCCATCTCTGTTCTGTAAAGATCGTCTCGATTAATTAATAGTCTTCCCCAGGCGATTAACTACTTACATATTTTTTCTTTCGTCTTACAAGAAATAACAGATCGGGCATAGCTTGGTCATACATAGAATTAGAATTTGCAACTAGGGCTAGAGATGACGTCTATTGAAGTGCTTGTAGGGCCCAAGAAGCTTGAGCTGGGAAATTGGATCAAGGAAATTCATACATATTTAGTGCTCACTCGTGACAACAGACTTCGTATTCATTGATGTGCTAACTTACAAGTGCCAATGGGGGGAGTCTATATCAGCTGACCGGAGAAAGGCTAAGCTGACTTTGCCACGGCACCTTAGCGTCCCTTCCTCTCATTAGCTCTCCTTTTTTTATATGCACACGTGCGCGAGCCGTCTCAGAGAAGGAGTGGCTTCCGGCCGGCTTAGACTGCTTGAGCTCGAGTTCCTGGTTAAGGGGGTAAGACGAGATCCTACGGTTCACTTTTCTGTTGTATCTTTAGCATCCCACTTCACTCCACAAGGGGAAGTGGATCTTACGTCCAGCCTTACTATAAAGATAGACCCTGGAACTTCCAAGGCCAAGAAGGAAGACCTGGATGATCTTGTGGAGAAAAAAGTTCATATGGAAATCCCAGTGGGAAAAGGTATTCCAACATCGCGCGCATTGATAAAGTGGGTGATCTTCAAAGGCCGGTTTCTTTCCGACCCATTCTGGTCTCGGCGGGGACAAGAGTAGGACAGCCAAACGAGATGTGGCTGCTTCAGCGCAAGAGAAAGAGAGGCCCCTCGTACAAAGCCTTTTCTTTCCCGCGTGGAAAAGGAAATATCAAAATTCAGTAGAGGACTAGCTCGCATAATAGGTAGGGGTGAAGTACGCAATTTCTTTCGTTCTTTATAAGAAAAGTATTCCCTTATAAGGGACGGTGCCTGTCGGCCCGGTCATAATGATCGGTCTATCTCCTTTCCCCGGAGTAAAGGAAGGAATTGAATTCGTTTATTCCAATAGTTAAGGAGTTCGTCTCTATGCATATAATTTTTAAATAAAATGTGTTCAATGGCTGTCATGTTTGGAAGTGAAGTACTAGAGGTGTCTTCTCTATTTTATACTTTATTTATTTTCTAGTTTGATTTCCCTCTTCCCTTTCTCGCCACAAGGAGCTCTTCTATAAATAAACAAATAGGGAGGCGGAAGCAATCAAAGTGATGCGTAAGGTTGGGGCTTCGGGATGGACTCATTTAATATATAAGCTTCAAGACTGTTTGTGTTATACTTCCCTTTTTTAAGAGCTCCGCTAGTTAACATAGGGAACTAGTCTGTCGTATAGAAGAGATAGAGTCTATCCCTAATTGATTGAGTATGAAACCATTTTTAATAATTAGCAAGCGCTAATCTTTTTTTCTTTTATTGTCGCCTGAGATTTTAAATTTGAATTGAATGAAGGTACAAAAGAAATAGGTGCTTGAGCTGTAACTCTTGCATCAGCTGGATCAGCTTACGCTATTGGAAAGGGTAAGTGCTTCCGAGTTGAAAAGGAAAGCTAGCGAAGCTAAAACAAAGTGAAAAAGTTCTGATTTAGGAGACCGTAAGGTCTTTAGAGCTGACTTGATAGAGTCAGGAAAGCCATATGCTTTATTTTATAGCTACATTTATGTTTCAGTATGCTAGACCCCTCCTCTAGTTCAAGAGCTTTAGGCCGCTCTGCTCTAGTTGCTTTTCTATGTTGAGTGAATCCCTATAGAAATGAAATAGAAGAAGTGACAAATGCCGGCTCGGGGCTAGAGAAAAGAAAAGCTATTCCTTATTCATTAGAGTACCATTACCTAATGGAATGGCCTAGCTTTGCTTCTTCCTCTTTCTCAGGTTCGGTTCGGTTTACCGAGGGTGAGGTCGACCTTCTTTCGGTGGTACCTTTTGTGGCTAGCTCGTTCTCTTGGTCAAAAGCCAAAACTACTACTCCATCTTTAGTGTCCAAGCCAAGAAGAATCGTTGAAGAATCCATTGTTGGAGTTGGAGGAATAGGCGATGCTAGAATGGCTATTTCTTTTAGGGTTAGTAGAAGGGCTTGATACCTTTCGAGCTAACTTAACTGCCAGAAAGAAGAACTAGCGACTCCCCCTCTCGACACGAGAAAGCTTTAGTTTTTTTCCCAGCAAAGAGTGATTGATGTCATACCAGTAGTCCTTCTCCTCTTTAAAAGCCAAATCATCGTCCGCATCTAATCAATCCCCAATCGTCTGGTATCCCTTTCTCCCCTTTCTCTTTCTGCAAGCAGGAAAACGACCTTTTTTGACGATCCACAGGCTGACGCTTGACCCCGGTTTCGGGACTTCCCAAGTCACGGAGTCTTTGACAAAGTTGTAAAAAAAAATATACCCTAATAAAGATTCTATATATTTTCCAAAGGCTTATAGTTAGTAAGACAGGTGTCAGTACCAAATCCTTAATAAGTAGTGGACTACTAGTTAACGCACTACTAAAGCGGAGTAGCCAGCATGCGCACATCATGATTTGCCAGAAGAGTTCAGAGCTCAGCGAATGGAAGAAGCAAGCAAGGATAGATAGAATTTGGTTGGTAAGGAATTTATTGTTGAACTTGTTCCCAGGGTGAAAATCAAAGATCTTTGCTTGCAACGCGTTGATTGCCTAAGAAAGAGACTGGGCTTCTATCAGGCCGGTCGAAAACATGAAGCAAAAGACAATAGGTTCTTGATGGGAAATCAGAGACGTTAGGAAGGCCGAAAAGGACTCAAAAGAAAGCGATCGACTGAATACTTGACACGTGAGGAGCGACGTACCTCAAGAGGTGGAGAGGCATCTGGTGGAGGGGTAGGAAGTGACTCCGCTGCTTCCACGCTTGGTGCACTGCATCATCAGACGATTTGTCAGGTCTCTCTTCCTTAGAAGAATGGGATGGGAGGCCCAAAAGACAGAAGCTGAAATTTTTCTTGAGATGGTGAACCTCAGTCGAACTCGGAGGACTCTGCAAAGAGGATACGGGAAGAGGAAGAACACAACCTTTATCATTGCTCCCACACCCGCGAGCTTGAGGTTGGAGACTTCTTCAGAAGTCCTTCAGAGTCAGATCTTTCAAACGTTATACTCTTATCGAACTGAGTTTTGATCATAGCATGGAATTTCTTTAAAAAATAAGGAAAAGACTAAGAATTTTGCTTTCAGCAAATAGACCCATGTGCTTCTAGAAAAAGAGAAAAGAAATGTAACAAAGAACACGTATCCAGATATCGAATTCACTGGTGCAGGTCCCCACACATCAGAGAATGGA